TTTGGTGTAGAAAGTCTCAAATTCGGGATCTTCCGCTGCACGGATTTCCTGGGAAACGAAGTCATAGGCACGTAAGTTCAGAGCCAGGCCGACTACGCCAATAGCACTCATCCATAAACCGGTGACGGGTACAAATAGCATAAAGAAATGTAACCAACGTTTATTGGAAAAAGCAACACCAAAGATTTGGGACCAAAAGCGGTTAGCAGTGACCATTGAATAAGTTTCTTCAGCTTGAGTTGGGTTAAAAGCGCGGAAGGTATTTGCACCATCACCGTCCTCGAATAGAGTGTTTTCTACGGTCGCACCATGAATAGCGCATAGCAGAGCCGCGCCTAATACTCCGGCAACTCCCATCATATGAAATGGGTTCAAGGTCCAATTATGAAATCCTTGGAAAAAGAGGATGAATCGAAATATCGCTGCTACGCCAAAACTCGGCGCAAAGAACCAACCAGATTGTCCCAGTGGATAAATAAGGAATACGGAAACAAAAACAGCGATTGGAGCAGAGAATGAAATTGCATTATAAGGCCGCAATTGAACAGACCGAGCAAGTTCAAATTGACGTAACATGAAACCTATTAGTGCAAAAGCCCCATGGAGAGCCACAAAAGTCCATAGACCCCCTAATTGACACCAACGAGTAAAATCCCCTTGTGCTTCCGGGCCCCATAGTAGCAACAAAGAGTGTGCTAAACTATTGGCAGGGGTGGAAACTGCCGCGGTTAAGAAATTACAACCTTCCAAATAGGAACTAGCCAATCCATGGGTATACCAAGAAGTTACAAAAGTTGTCCCTGTAAACCAACCCCCTAAAGCGAAATAAGCACAGGGAAAGAGCAATAGGCCGGACCATCCTACAAAAACGAAACGGTCCCTTCGTAACCAGTCGTCCATAATATCAAATAGATCATTTTCTTCTTTAGTAACTCTACCAAGGGCTATAGTCATAGTGATCCTCCTATTCAATTACTTCAACCATTTCCGAGCACCTCATATTACTTCCAAGGCATACGGTAGTTTAATTATCTGTGGACGATTTCTTTCTCGTTCAATGCCCTTTTTCAATGGTCTCGAAGATAGAAATTTTGCATTTTTATCTATGGATATGGGGTCACAACCGAGGTCGTGGTAAATCCATGAATTTGATTCGATTAGTTTTTCTTATATCTTATACTATATAAAAATAAAATAAATATAAATAAACATTTGAATTCAGCATTATTCCATGACCCCTATTTCAAAGCCTATTTTTTAAGGGAAAAATGAAAATAAAAGTAACCCCTCTTTTCCCACTCGCTCCCTATTGCATGGGTGGAAGAACAAAAATAGGATTCTGAAAAAAAAAAATTGACTTTCGAAATCAATTTTTATGTGTAGCGGAAAGGATTTGCGATTTTTTCTTATTCCTATAGAACATCTAATAACAAGAATATGAAATCGTAAATAGCGAAAAATTCTTGCCTTGCGCCGTCTAAGTCTAAGGAAATACAAAAAATCCGCTTATACAATTTCATCCACATCGAATTTATATATCAGAATAGCGGATAGAGGCATGATTCAAGGAGTCAGGTCTACTTACTTTATATCTCCTTCCAATTTTATGGTGGGTTTGATAAGAACCCTTTTTGCTTTATTGATAAATAATCGAAAAAAGAGTTTTTTCTTTTTTATATAACCCCCTTGTTTTATTATAACAAGTCCTATATGGAAATGCCCGCTGAAGAGAAAATCTATCTGATAGTTTCTCAGCCAATATCGAATTTTAGAAAGAAAAAACAAGAATTTGCTTCTTTTTTTTATTAACATTAAGAAAAAAGAATATAACTAAAATAGAATTGGCAATATAATTTTTATGGACTTTTGAAAGAAAAAGGAAGGATTTTTTACAATCGTTATTTCTTGCCTCTGTCATATCGCGTGAACCTTTCGATTTGGAACAGGGAGAGATGGCTGAGTGGACTAAAGCGGCGGATTGCTAATCCGTTGTACAATTTTTTTGTACCGAGGGTTCGAATCCCTCTCTTTCCGCCCCCTCGGATCATTTGGGACTTTTGAATTGGAAGGAATTCTGACCCCCGGATTTTCTCATAGATAAATGTAATGTACGAAACAAATCCAATTTGTAAGAAAAAATTCCAAAAAAAATTGGATTTTTACTCCTCACGTCCAGGATTACGTCCCGGGTCATTAGATAAGAATCCAAAGATAAAGAGGGAAACAAAGAATATCACTACTGTATAAACAAAAAGTTTGAGAGTAAGCATTACATAATCTCCAAGATTTTTTTTTAAGGAATAGATTACCCGTTTTTCCTTACCACACGGATTCATTAGGATGGGTTTTGTTTATTTTGACACCTAAAAACGAAAAAATCAATTCTTGAAGAAAATTGCAAGAATTGATTTCTAAAAAGCACTCTTATCAATATAAAAAATTAGGTTAGGTATTGCGCGGGTACCTAAAGGTACCTGCTCAACGTAGGTGCAGGGAGTAGAAAAGCTGATCCAAATTTATTGCAGCAGCTATACATTCGATGTAGAAGAATTTGAATTTTAGAATCGAAGGCTCATAATATAAGACTTCTCGGCTTTTATCCATTTTTAGAATTTTTTTGGAATGAATACATCATTCAATTTGGCAGACAGAGTAGTAAAGATTTCATCGAAAACTTACAGCAGCTTGCCAAACAAAAGCTAATAGAAAAAAGAGTACAGGTATGACAGGCATAACATCCACGATTGGGTTGAAAATGGCATAAGCTTCGGGCAATTTGGCGAAGAAAAAACTAGTTGGATAAAGAACAGAATTAAAACAGATACAGGTTAAACTAAGTATATTAGGCATAACAAGCATTTCGTTCTTGTAGAGTAGATAATTGGATTTTGATTGAGTTATTTTTCGAAGGGAAAAAGGAAAAGGCGGATTCAAAATCCTTTTTTCTTCGGACTTTCCCAAACACAAAATACCTCCTTGTATTCGCACTCTCAAATGAGAATGGAAGAAATTCGACTTTCATATAATATCTTAATAGAATTCCATGCAATGATCAATGCATTTTTGAATTCTATATTATCTGCATGTCTAGAATCCTAGCAAGGGAGTACCCCTCATTTTTTATGTAATTGAAGTGGGATTGACGAATAACAAATAAACACTATTATGTTTATTAGTGTCGCATAAAACCCGAAATGGGGCGTGGCCAAGTGGTAAGGCAGCGGGTTTTGATCCCGTTACTCGGAGGTTCGAATCCTTCCGTCCCAGATTTTTTCTGATGAAATGAAAGATGAAATCGTATTGTACCCCTATGAACTCTTAGATTAGATGCATTTCTAATCATTCATTTTCTTTCTCAGAAAACGGAATCAAGTGTCAAGTTCAGTCAAATTGAATATTTTTACGTAAAACACTGTATAAAAAAAGAGACCTACCCCTTTATGATAGAGATAGATTTTTGTTGTATTATATTATTAGCAAAAAAGAACCTTCTTTGGTTAAGCGAAAACTATCTCGATCTGTGATTCGTTAAATATCCAGAATGATCCATTCTGGTAAGGATAAGGTAAGAACTGTTCGTTGGATAGAATGAATTCCAAAAATAATACTTCTCCTAATTTTGGATTTGCAGTTGCTTCTTTTAGGTAAAAGAAAGAATACTATAAGTAAAAGCAAAGACCTTAATTTTATTTTACTTTACACGAAATGTGTTTTTTTACTTCATTTTTTTCTTTCTTTTGGTATTCGAGTCGAAGAAGTACGAGAATTCTATAACTACCAAAAAACTTTCAATCTTTTCATTGGAATACTTTAGTTAGTTAATTGGTTTTGTTACGGAAAAATTGCTAATCTAATACTAATATAGTAATGAAATTAATTCAATTTTTTTGAGTTTGATAGTTTATTTGTTGGAGAAGAGTGGATCCTTCTCTTCTCATTTCAGGATTGCCTATCTCGAGTCCTCTGTTGAGGATGAAAATTCAATAATAAATAAGTAAACTTGTTTATTCGTCTTTTTCGAACTATGTTTCCTTCATATGATAGAATATAGAATATGGATTTAAATAAATAGGATCTTTGCAGAGTCTTCCCCGATAAATACTTATTTCTTTTATCCATATTTCTTCATAGATAGCAAGTTTGAATTAGTATACAAAAAACTAAACTAAACCAATGACTATTCATGATCCCATCCATATTGGATCAATTCCCTATACCACTTTGCAATGAAATTAGAGGAATTTTGGTTATGGTGAAACTTCGTTTAAAACGATGTGGTAGAAAGCAACGTGCGACTTGAAGGACATGATCGATTGTGGATTTTGCTATCCATCATTTTCCATAGTAATGAAAATGCTCTTGGCTCGACATAGTCTGTTCTATTCGTCCCGAACCAAACTTGCGCTGGGTTGTTTGTAAGTAAATAGTACACGATGGAGCTCGAGAGGACAGAATTTCTTTTTTATCAAGGGTTTTATTAAGGGAAAGAATCTAGGGTTAGTGAAAACTAATAAATTAGGCCAACTTTGTCAGTCTATCCTTAATATAGAAATAGAAAGGTTAAAATAAGAAGAAAATCCAATTTAGGAAGATTGGAAAAGCTCTTTCAATTAAAAGTCTATCAAAATCAATCGCTCGTATTCGATTTCTATAGAAGAGGGAAATGCTTTATCGAAGGAAATAAGAAAAAAGGGTATGTTGCTACTCTTTTGAAAGAAAAAAGAATAGGAATTCCCGAAGTAATGTCTAAACCCAAGGATTTCACAAATCAAAGATAAAGAATTCCGGAACAAGTAAACGCGATTTTCAACTGTCTCAACAATAAAATTGTCTCAACAATTGAATTGGATCAGAATAAGGAATGAAAGTCAATTCGTTCGAGATGAGACAAGGAAAAGAGTTTAGAGACGACTCAAAAAATTTCGAAGGATTTTGCCTTTTAAGTCTGTCAGTCAAAATTAGCCAACTTGAGTCATGAGTATAAATGAAATTCGTTTTTTCTGTAAGGAAATTAATGCAAGTCATAGTCTAATTTCTATCTACTTGTATTATAGCCAGAAATTCGAATCATTTTCTCGAGCCGTATGAGGAAAAAACCTCCTATACGTTTCTAGGGGGGGCGTTGTTTAACTACATCTATCCCAATAAGCTGTCTATCGAATCGTTGCAATTGATGTTCGATCTCGAAGAGAAGGAAGAGATCTTCAAAAAGTAGGTTTTTATGATCCGATAAAGAATCAAACTTGTTTAAATGTTCCAGCTATTCTCTATTTCCTTAAAAAGGGTGCTCAACCTACAAGAACTGTTTATGATATTTTAAGGAAGGCAGAATTCTTTAAAGAAAAAGAAGGAGCTTTGAGTGAATTGAAGAACTAAATGAATAAAAAAGTAGGAGAGGATCACTAGTATCCCTCGTTGCCTAATTATTTAGATACAACTTGCCTCTTTCTTAGTCCTATTTTTGTTTTGACTGGATTTATGTCGTGCCAATCCAACATAAGCCCCTATTTTATTTACTTTTTATATCTAATTTGTTTTCTTACCATTGTATTTCCATTGACAAAGGTCTATTGAACAAATAGAATTTGTAGATAGATAGGTCTCTTTATCCTCACTTCATATTAGGTTTTTCTGCCTACACTTCGCTCAAATGATAAGGTTGCCCTTCTTGCATGTACTCTCATACAAGATTTTTTTATTTAAAGTTAAAGAAATAAAAATAGCTAAAAAAATGACAATTTTGCCATCGTGATTGGGACCGCTCTTTTTTTAACCTTAGTGAAATTTAATGGGACCTGTTCATTTTGGCATTTGAGTGTTTTTAATGGGGGATAAAATCTTTCTTTTGATGTCTTGCTAGTTCAATGTTTTGACAAGATCGTGCGGTGTAATTCCATTGATTTTTGGGTTTTGATCGTATCTAAGATCCCATTTTATCTGGGTTGCTAACTCAATGGTAGAGTACTCGGCTTTTAAGTGCGACTATAATCTTTTACACATTTGGATGAAGCAACAAATTCGTCCAGACTCTTGGTAGAGTCTAGAAGACCGCGACTGATCCTCAAGGGTAATGAATGGAAAAAATAGCATGTCGTAATGAAATCAAATTCTTATTTTGGATTTTTGGAATAAAAAAATTCTGATTTTCTGGGTCTAGTGAATAAATGGATAGAGCTTGGCTCCAATTCTGGTAAAATAGAAAGCAACGAGCTTAACTTCTTAATTGAAATGATTCCCCGATCTAATTAGACGTTAAAAATAGATTAGTGCCTGATGCGGGGAAAGGTTGGGTTTTCCTATGAGCGTACCTTTGATTTTTTCTTTTTTTTTTTAGAAATCCTAATTATTCTTGATTATGGATTGAAAAGGGATGTTATGGATTGAATGTGTAAAAGAAGCAGTATATTGATAAAGAGACTGTATTCCAAAGTCAAAAGAGCGATTGGCCTGCAAAAATAAAAGATTTGTTTTCTTTTGTAATTAGAACAAACATAAACTAATTGGATAGAAAAGGAAAAGATCTGTGGATTAGACTCCCTTTCTTTCCAGGGTTTGCATTAAAAAATGCAACACCCTGCTCTGACCATATTGCACTATGTATCATCATTTGATAAACTGAGAAATGCTTCTTATTTCTGATTCAAGTAGAAATACAAATGAAAAAATTCGAAGGGTATTCAGAAAAACAGAAATCTCGTCAACAATACTTTGTTTACCCACTGCTCTTTCAGGAGTATATTTATGCATTTGCCCATGATTATGGATTAAATGGTTCCGAACCTGTGGAAATTTTTAGTTGTAATAACAAAAAATTTAGTTCACTACTTGTGAAACGTTTAATTACTCGAATGTATCAGCAGAATTTTTGGATTAACTCGGTTAATCATCTTAACCAAGATCGATTGTTGGATTACAACAATTATTTTTATTCTGAGTTTTATTCTCAGATTCTATCTGAGGGGTTTGCGATCGTTGTAGAAACCCCATTCTCGCTACGAGAATTATCTTGTCCGAAAGAAAAAGAAACACCAAAGTTTCAGAATTTACGATCTATTCATTCAATATTTCCCTTTTTAGAAGACAAATTTTTGCATTTACATTATCTATCACGTCTAGAAATACCCTATCCTATCCATTTGGATATCTTGGTTCAACTCCTTCAATACCGGATCGAAGATGTTCCATCTTTGCATTTATTGCGATTCTTTCTCAACTACTATTCGAATTGGAATAGTCTTATTACTTCAATGGAATCGATTTTTCTTTTGAAAAAAGAAAATAAAAGACTATTTCGATTCTTATATAACTCTTATGTATCAGAATATGAATTTTTCTTGTTGTTTCTTCGTAAACAATCTTCTTGCTTACCATTAACATCTTCTGGAACCTTTGTGGAAGGAATCCACTTTTCTAGGAAGGTGGAACATTTTGGGGTAATGTACCCAGTCTTTTTTCGGAAAACCATATGGTTCTTTATGGATTCTCTTATGCATTATATTC